AAAAGTGGATTCGTTCCAGAAAGGTTCCAGAAGATGTTAATCGTAAGCAAGAAGATTGTTTACGAAGAAACAACAAGAAAAATTCATATTCCGATACATAAGAGTTATATAGGAATCGAGATAGTCTTTTATTTTCTTTTTTCAAAAGAAAAATGGATTTTATTGAAGTAATAAGACTATTCCAATTCGAATAATAGTTGAGAAAGAATCGCAATAAATGCAAAGATGGAACATCTTGGATCCGGTATTCAAGGAGTTGAACCAAGATTTCAAAATGGATAGGATAGGGTATTTCTATATGTGATAGATAATGTAAATGCAAAAATTTGTCTTCTAAAAAGGGAAATATAGAATGAATAGATCGTAAATTTTGAAACTTTGGTATTTCTTTTTCTTCCGGACAAGATAGTTGTCCTAGCGAGAATGGGATTTCTACAACGATTGCAAACCCCTCAGATAGAATCTGAGAATAAAACTCCGAATAAAAATGATTGCTGTGATCCAACAATCGATCTTGGTTAGGATGATTAACCGAATTAATCCAAAAATTCTGCTGATACATTCGAATAATTAAACGTTTCACAAGTAGTGAACTAAATTTCTTGTTATTACGACTAACAATTTCCACAGGTTCGGAACCATTTAATACATAATCGTGGGCAAATGCATAAATATATTCCTGAAAGAGAAGTGGGTAAACGAAGTATTGTTGACGAGATTTCTGTTTTTCTGAATACCCTTCGAATTTTGCCATTTGTATTTCTACTTGAATCAGAGAAAAAAAGCATTTCTCGATTTATCAAATGATCATACATAGTGCAATATGGTCAAAACAGGGTGTTACATTTTTTAAAACAAACCCTGAAAAGAAAGGGAGTCTAATCCATAGATCTTTTTCTGCTCCTTTTCTATCTAATTAGTTTATGTTTGTTCTAATTACAAAAAAGAACAAATCTTTTATTTTTGCAGGCCAATCGCTCTTTTGACTTTGGAATACAGTCTCTTTATCAATATACTGCTTCTTTTACACATTCAATTCATAACATTCCTTTTCAATCCATAATCAAGAATAATTAGGATTCCTAAAAAAAAAATTAAAGGGTCCACCGACAGGAAAACCCAACCTTTCCCCGCATTAGGCACTAATCTATTTTTAACGTCTAATTAGATCGGGAAATCATTTCAATTAAGAAGTTAAGCTCGTTGCTTTTTATTTTACCAGAATTAGAGCCAAGCTCTATCCATTTATTCACTAGACCCAAAAAATCGGAATTTTTTTATTCAAAAAAAAAAGAAATTGATTTTATTACGACATGCTATTTTTTCCATTCATTACCTTTGAGGATCAGTCGTGGTCTTCTAGACTCTACCAAGAGTCTGGACGAATTTGTTGCTTCATCCAAATGTGTAAAAGATCATAGTCGCACTTAAAAGCCGAGTACTCTACCATTGAGTTAGCAACCCAGATAAAATAGGATCTTAGATACGATCGAAATCCAAAAATCGATGGAATTACACCGAACGCTCCTGGCAAAACATTGAATTAGCAAGACATCAAAAGAAGGATTTTATCACCCATTAAAAACACTCAAATACCAAAATAAACAGATCGGTTAAATTTCACTAAGGTTAAAAAAGGAGCGGCCCCAATCATAATAGCAAAATTGTTATTTTTTTAACATTTAAATAGAAAAATCTTATATGAAAGTACATGCAACCCTATCATTTGATTGAGCAAAGTGTAGACAGAAATACCTAATATGCAGTGACGATAAAGAGACCTATCTAGCTACAAATTCTAGCTGTTCAATAGACCTTTGTCAATAGAAATACAATGGTAAGAAAACCAATTAGATACAAATAAGGAAATTAAATAAGGGCTTTTGTTGGATTGGCACGACATAAATGCAGCAAAAAAAAGGACTAAAAAAGAGGCAAATTGTGTCTAAATAATTAAGGGATATTAATGACCCTCCCCTACTTTTTTATTTTTGATTTATTTAGTTCTTCAATTAACTCAAAGTTCTTTCTTTATCTTTAAAGAATTCTGCTTTCCTTAAAATATCATAAACAGTTCTTGTAGGTTGAGCACCTTTTTCAAGGAAATAGATAATAGCTGGAACATTTAAACAAGTTTGATTCTTTATCGGATCATAAAAACCAACTTTTTTAAGATCTCTTCCTTCTCTTCGAGATCGAACATCAATTGCAACGATTCGATAGACAGCTTATTGGGATAGATGTAGATAAACAATGCCCCCCCCTAGAAACGTATAGGAGGTTTTCTCCTCATACGGCTCGAGAAAATGATTCGAATTTCTATCTATAATCCAAGTAATTAGACTATAACTTGGATTAATTTCCTTATAGAAGAAAAAACAAATTTCATTTATACTCATGACTCAAGTTGGCTAATTCTGACTGACAGAATTCAAAAGAGAAATCCTTCGAAATTTTTTGAGTCGTCTCTAAACTCTTTTCTTTATTTCATCTCGAACAAATTAAATTGACTTTTATTCCTTATTCTGATCTAATTCTATTGTTGAGATGTTTGAAAATCATGTTTACTTGTTCCGGAATCCTTTATCTTTGATTTGTGAAATCCTTGGGTTTAGACATTACTTCGGGAATTCCTATTCTTTTTTCTTTCAAAAGAGTAGCAACATACCCTTTCTTTTTTTCTTATTTCCTTCAATAAACAATAAAGCATTTTCCTCTTCTAGAGAAATCGAATTAGACTTTTTCTTATTTTAACCTTTCAATTTAATTTCTATATTAAGGATAGACTGACAAAGTTGGCCTAATTTATTAGTTTTCACTAACCCTAGATTCTTTCCCTTGATAAAAAATCAATTCTATTCTGTCTTCTCGAGCTCCATCGTGTACTATTTACTTACAAACAACCCAGCGCAAATTCGGTTCGGGACAAATAGAACAGACTATGTCGAGCCAAGAGCATTTTCATTACTATGGAAAATGGTGGATAGCAAAATCCACAATCGATCATCTCCTTCAAGTCGCACGTTGCTTTCTACCACATCGTTTTAAACGAAGTTTTACCATAACATTCCTCTTATTTCATTGCAAAGTGGTATCGAGAGTTGATCCAATATGGATGGAATCATGAATAGTCATCGGTTTTGTATACTAATTCAAACTTGCTATCTATGGAGAAATATGGATAAAAGAAATAAGTATTTATCGGGAAAGACTCTGCAAGGAGCCAATTTATTTAAACCCATATTCTATCATATGAATAAAACATAGTTTGAAAAAGAGGAATAAAATAGTTTGCTTAAGACTTATTTATTATTGAATTTCCATCCTCAACAGAGGACTCGAGATGATCAATCCTGAAATGAGAAGAATCAACTCTTCTCCAACAAAAACAAATAAACTATGCCAATAAAAAGATTAGCAGTTTTTTGTTAGTTATAAACTTTTCATAGTTCTTCGACTGGAATAACAGGCAAAAGAAAGAAAAAATAAAGTAAAAAAATTAGTGTAAAGTAAAATTAAGGTCTTTGCTTTTACTTATAGCATTCTTTCTTTTAGGTAACAGAAAGAACTAAAAATTAAAAAAAAGAAAAGTATGATTTTTACAGTTCTTACCTTATCCTTCCCAGAATGGATCATTCTGGATATTTAAAGAATCACAAATCGAGATCGTTTTCGCTTAACCAAAGAAGAGCCCCTCTTTTTTACTAATAAAACAACAAAACAAAAATCTATCTGTATCATAAAGGGATAGGTCTGATTTTTTATACAGTGTTTTCCCTCATAAATTTTTGTTTTTTAATCAATTCCAAAGTCGAGTAGACAGAATATATGAATTTATCTCTAATCCTCACATTCCATTGATTTGGAAATGGATATTTGCAAATCAGATAATGCCTAAAATAGAAAAATCTAGTCTCTATCCGTAGAATGGAAACCCCCTTTTCTTCACATTAGGTGTCAAATAAATGTATCCTATAAGAATTCCCACTTCATGGATATGGATATGGAACATAAAGTTTATCTAAAAAGTTCGAATTTCAAAACACATATTCAAAACACATACACATATGAGTAATGAGTAGTAGGAGCATATCCTGAATGTGCCTGACAGACCAAAGAATAAAGATATTCAATTTGACTGGACTTGACACTTGATTTTGTTTTCTGAGAAAGAAAAACAATCCTTAGAAATGCATCTAATCTAAGAGTTCATAAGAAATAATTATTCTCTTTAGTAAGCTTTTGTGTCGTGCAGGGCACAATACGATTCTATCTTTCGTTTCATGAAAAAAAATCTGGGACGGAAGGATTCGAACCTCCGAATAACGGGACCAAAACCCGCTGCCTTACCACTTGGCCACGCCCCATTTCTTTTATGCGACACTAATAAACAGTATTTTTATTATATATTATTCGTCAATCCCACTTCAATTACCTAAAAAATGAGGGATATTTTCTTGCTAGGATTCTAAACATGCGGATAATATAGAATGCAAAAAATGCATTGATCATTACATGAAATTCTATTAAGATATTATATGAAAGTCGAATTTCTTCCATTCTCATTTGAGAATGCGAATACAAGGAGGTATTTTGTGTTTGGGAAAGTCCGAAGAAAAAAGGATTTTGAATCCACCTTTTCTTTTCCTTTTTCCCTTAGAAAAATAACTCAATCAAAATCCAATTATCTACTCTACAAGAACGAAATGCTTGTTATGCCTAATATACTTAGTTTAACCTCTATCTGTTTTAATTCTGGTCTTTATCCGACTAGTTTTTTCTTAGCTAAATTACCTGAAGCTTATGCCATTTTCAACCCAATCGTGGATGTTATGCCTGTCATACCTGTACTCTTTTTTCTATTAGCGTTTGTTTGGCAAGCTGCTGTAAGTTTTCGATGAAATCTTTACTATTCTGTTCTGTCTGCCAAATTGAATGATGTATTCATTCCAAAAAAATGAAAAAGCCGAGAAGTCTTAGATTATGAACTTTCGATTCTAAAATGTAAATTCTTCTACATTGAATGTAGAGTTGCAACAATAAATTTGGATCAGCCTTTCTACCCCCTGCACCTACGTTGAGCAGGTACCTTTAGGTACCCACACAATACTTAAACTCATTTTTGATATTGATAAGACTGCTTATTATAAAGCAATTCTTGCAATTTTTTTTTTTTAGAATTGATTTTTGCATTTTTTAGGTGTCAAAATAAAAAAAAAAACCATCCTAGTGGATCTGTGCGGTAAGGAAAAACGGGTAATCTATTCCTTAAAAAAAAATCTTGGAGATTATGTAATGCTTACTCTCAAACTCTTTGTTTATACAGTAGTGATATTCTTTGTTTCCCTCTTTATCTTTGGATTCTTATCTAATGACCCAGGACGTAATCCTGGACGTGAGGAGTAAAAATCCAAAATTTTTGGGAATTTTTTCTTACAAATTGAATTTATTTCCTACATTTATCTATGAAAAAATCCGGGGGTTAGAATTCCTTCCAATTCGAAAGTCCAAAACGATCCGAGGGGGCGGAAAGAGAGGGATTCGAACCCTCGGTACAAAAAAATTGTACAACGGATTAGCAATCCGCCGCTTTAGTCCACTCAGCCATCTCTCCCCGTTCCAAATCGAAAGGTTTTCGTGATATGACAGAGGCAAGAAATAACGATTACAAAAAATCCTTCCTTATTTTCATTTCAAAAGTGCATAAAAATTATATTGCCAATTCCATTTCAGTTATATTCTTTTTTCTTAATGTTAATAAAAAAAAGGAGAAAATTCTTGTTTGTTCTTTCTAAAATTCGATATAGGCTGAGAGACAATCAGATATATTTTCTCTTCAGCGGGCATTTCCGTATAGGACTTGTTAGAATAAAACAAGCAGGTTATAGAAAAAAATTCTTATCAAACCCACCATAAAATTAGAAAAAAAGATAAAGTAAGTGGACCTGACCCCTTGAATGATGCCTCTATCCGCTATTCTGATATATAAATTCGATGTGGATGAAATTGTTGTATAAGCGGATTTTTTGTATTTCCTTAGACTTAGACCGCGCAAGGCAAGAATTTTTCGCTATTTACGATTTCATATTCTTGTTACTAGACGTTCTATAGGAATAAGAAGAAATCGCAACTCTTTTCCGTTACACATAAAAATGGATTTCGAAAGTCAATTTTTCTTTTCAATATCTTTCTTGTTTTTTTCAGAATCCTATTTTTGTTCTCCCACCCATACAATAGAGAGCGAATGAGAAAAGAGGGGTTATTTTTCCCTTAAAAGATAGGCTTTGAAATAGGAATCATAGAATAATGCTGAATTCAAATGTTTATTTTTTTATTTCTATAGTAAAGTATTAAGAAAAATGAATCTAATGAAATTCATGGATTTACCACGACTTCGGTTGTGACCCCATAGATAAAAATGTAAAATTTCTATCTTCGAGACCATTGAAAAAGGGCATTGAACGAGAAAGAAATCGTCCACAGATAATCAAACTATCATATGCCTTGGAAGTAATATGAGGTGCTCGGAAATGGTTGAAGTAATTGAATAGGAGGATCACTATGACTATAGCCCTTGGTAGAGTTACTAAAGAAGAAAATGATCTATTTGATATTATGGACGACTGGTTACGAAGGGATCGTTTCGTTTTTGTAGGATGGTCCGGCCTATTGCTCTTTCCTTGTGCTTATTTCGCTTTAGGGGGTTGGTTTACAGGGACTACTTTTGTAACTTCTTGGTATACCCATGGATTGGCTAGTTCCTATTTGGAAGGTTGCAATTTCTTAACGGCGGCAGTTTCCACCCCTGCCAATAGTTTAGCACACTCTTTGTTGCTACTATGGGGACCGGAAGCACAAGGAGATTTTACTCGTTGGTGTCAATTAGGGGGTCTGTGGACTTTTGTCGCTCTCCATGGGGCTTTTGCACTAATAGGTTTCATGTTACGTCAATTTGAACTTGCTCGGTCTGTTCAATTGCGGCCTTATAATGCAATTTCATTTTCTGGTCCAATCGCAGTTTTTGTTTCCGTATTCCTTATTTATCCACTGGGACAATCTGGTTGGTTCTTTGCACCGAGTTTTGGCGTAGCAGCTATATTTCGATTCATCCTTTTCTTCCAAGGATTTCATAATTGGACGTTGAACCCCTTTCATATGATGGGAGTTGCCGGAGTATTAGGTGCGGCTCTGCTATGCGCTATTCATGGGGCTACTGTAGAAAACACTCTATTCGAAGATGGTGATGGTGCAAATACCTTCCGAGCTTTTAACCCAACTCAAGCGGAAGAAACTTATTCAATGGTCACTGCTAACCGCTTTTGGTCCCAAATCTTTGGTGTTGCTTTTTCCAATAAACGTTGGTTACATTTCTTTATGCTATTTGTACCCGTCACCGGTTTATGGATGAGTGCTATTGGCGTAGTTGGCCTGGCTCTGAACCTACGTGCCTATGACTTCGTTTCCCAGGAAATCCGTGCAGCGGAAGATCCTGAATTTGAG